TTATTTTCAGAAGGAAGAATAGATTTCGAAAACGGAACAAAATATTTATTAACTCAAATTGGAACTGATGCTAATGGCCAAAAAAGTAGCAGAAAATCGATTAGAATAAAAGAAATCATTAAAAAAGTTCCTCGATGGTCATACAAATTAATCACCGATTTAGAACAACAGTTAGGAGAATATCAAGAAGACGTACCAGTAGATCATCAAATTCGTTCAAGAAAAGGCAAACGTGTAGTCATTTTTACTGCTAACAAGCAGAATGCTGATCCTAATACCATAGATACTAATACGCCAGATCAAACCGACGAGGTGGCTTTGGTACGCTATTCACAACAATCGGACTTTCGGCGAGGTATAATCAAAGGTTCTATGCGGTCTCAAAGGCGCAAAATAGTTATTTTAGAATTGTTTCAAGCAAATGCGCATTCCCCTCTTTTTTTGGACAGAATAAAAAAATCCCCTCTTTTTTCTTTTGATATCTCCGAGTTGATTAAACTAGTTTTTAGAAATTGGGTGGGGAAAGGGGAAGCATTCCAAATTGTAGAGTATACAGAGGAGCAAACAAAAAGAGAAGAAAAAAAAGAGAAGAACAAAAGAAAGGAGAAAGCGCGAATAGAGATAGCAGAGGCCTGGGATACCATTCCATTTGCGCAAGTAATAAGAGGTTGCATGTTACTAACTCAATCCATTTTTAGAAAATATATTATATTACCGTCATTCATAATTGTGAAAAATATTGGACGTATATTCCTATTTCAACTTCCGGAATGGTCTGAGGATTTTCAGGAATGGAATAGAGAGATCCATGTTAAATGTACCTATAACGGTGTTCCATTATCCGAAACAGAATTTCCGAAAAATTGGTTGACAGATGGTATTCAGATAAAAATTTTATTTCCTTTCTGTCTGAAACCTTGGCACAAATTGAAACTACGATCCTCTCAAACAGATCTAATGAAAAAGAAAAAAGAAAAAGATGATTTTTGTTTTTTAACAGTTTGGGGAATGGAAACTGAACTTCCTTTTGGTTCGCCCCGAAAACGACCTTCCTTTTTTAAATCCATTTTTAAGGAAGTCGAAAAAAAAATTGGAAAATTAAAAAAGAAGTATTTTCGAGTTCTAATAGTTTTAAAAGGAAAAACAAAATTACTTCGAAAAGTTTCAAAAGAAACAAAAAAATGGGTTATCAAAAGTGTTATTTTTTTTAAAAAAATAATAAAAGCACTTTCAAAAGTAAATCCAATTCTATTATTTCGATTAAGAGAAGTAGAAGTATATAAATCGAGCGAAATTAAAGAAGCAAAAGATTCCATAATAGGCAATCAGATAATTGACGAATCATTTAGTCAAATTGCATCTCCGAGTTGGACAAATTCTTCATTGACAGAAAAAAAAATGAAGGATCTGACCGATAGAACAAGTACAATTCGAAATCAAATAGAAAGAATCACAAAAGAGAAAAAAAAAGAAACTCCAAGAAAAAATAATCTTAGTCCTAACAAAACAAGTTATAATGCTAAAAGATTAGAAAAATGGCAAATATTAAAAAGAAGAAATGCTCGAATAATCTGTAAATTACCCGTTTTTTTTCAATTTTTCATTGAAAGAATATACACAGATATATTTTTATCTATCATTAATATTCCCAGAATGAATACAGAATTTTTTCTTGAATCAACCAAAAAAATGATTGATAAATCCATTCACAATAATGAAAGAAAACAAGAAATAATTAATCAAAAAAATAAAAATCTAATTCCATTTATTTCGACTATAAAAAAGTCACTTGATAATATTATTAGTAATAGTACAACAAATTCACATATTTTTTATGACTTATCCTACGTGTCACAAGCATATGTATTTTACAAATTATTACAAATACAAGTTACTAACTTGTATAAATTAAGATCTGTTCTTCAATATCAAGGAATTCCTCTTTTTCTTAAGCCTGAAATAAAGGATTCTTTTGAAACACAAGAAATGGGTCATTTAAAATTAGGGGATAAGAAACTTCCGAGTTATGAAATGAATCAATGGAAAAACTGGTTAAGAGGACATTATCAATATGATTTATCTCCGATCAGATGGTCTAGATTAATAGCAAAAAAATGGCGAAATACAGTTCATCAGCGTCGTATAGCTAAAAAGGAAAATTGTAGCAAATGGCATTCATATGAAAAAGACCAATTAATTGATTCCAAAAAAAAAATTGAAGTGTATTCATTACCTAATCAAAAAGGGAATTTTCCAAAATACTATAGATATGATCTTTTATCATATAAATTTATTAATTATGAAAAATTATTTTTTTATAGATCTCCGTTTCAAGGAAATAAGAACCAAGAGATTTCTTACAACGCGCCTAAAGAGACCTTTTTTGATATACTTAGGAACATCCCTAGTAATAATTTTCTAGGAAAGATCGATATTCTATATATCGAAAAAACGACTAATAGAAAATATTTTGATTGGAAAATTCTCAATTTTGATCTTATACAAAAAATTGATATTGAGACCTGGATTATGATCGATACCAATAGGAATCAAAATACTCAAATTCGTACTAATAATTCTCAAAAAATTTCTCAAAAAGATCTTTTTTATCTTATGATTCCAGAAATAAATCCACAAAACTCACAAAAAGGATTTTTTGATTGGATGGGAATGAATGAAAAAATGCTAAAGCGTCCCATATCCAATCTGGAACTTTGGTTCTTCCCGGAATTTGTGTTACTTTATAATGTATATAAAACGAAACCTTGGTGTATACCAAGCAAATTACTTCTTTTAAATTTGAATCAAAATGAAAATAGTAGTGAAAGTAAAAAGATCAATGAAAAGGAAAAGGGAAATTTTTTGATAGCATTGAATAAAAAGCATCGAAATCAAGAAGAAAAAGAACCCACAAGCCGAGGAGATCTTGGGTCCGGCCTCTCACAACCAAAAGATATCGAAGAAAATTATGCAAGATCAGACATGAAAAAAGGGAAAAAGAAAAAACAATACAAAAGCACCACGGAAGCAGAACTAGATTTCTTTCTGAAACGTTATTTGCTTTTTCAATTGAGATGGGACGATACTTTGAATCAAAGAATGATCAATAATATCAAGGTATATTGTCTCCTGCTTAGACTGATAGATCCAAGAAAAATTACTATATCCTCGATTCAAAAGAGAGAAATGAGTTTGGATATAATGCTGATTCAGAAGAATTTAACTCTTACAGAGTTGATGAAAAAGGGAGTATTGATTATAGAACCCATTCGTCTGTCTGGAAAAACAGATGGACAATTTATTATGTATCAAACCATAGGTCTTTCGTTAGTTCATAAGAGTAAGCACCAAATTAATCAAAAATCCCAAGAGCAAAGATATGTTTCTACGAATAATTTTGATGAAACTATTTCACCACATCAAAGAATAACTGGAAATAGAGACAAAAATCATTTTGATTTGCTTGTTCCTGAAAATATTTTATCGTTTAGACGTCGTAGAAAATTGAGAATTCTAATTTGTTTCAATTCAAAGAATAGAGATAGAAATCTAGGATTTTGGACCGGAAAGAACGTAAAAAACAGCAGCCAAGTTTCACATGACAATAACCATCTTGATAGAGAGAAAAATCAATTAATGAAATTAAAGCTCTTTCTTTGGCCTAATTATCGATTAGAAGATTTAGCTTGTATGAATCGTTATTGGTTTGATACCAATAATGGCAGTCGTTTCAGCATGTTAAGGATACAGATGTATCCACACTTGAAAATTTGTGGATAATACACCTTTTCTATATATTCTATACCCTATATATAATATGGGGTATATGAAAGCAAACAAATACACGGATCGCATGTCGTGTCTCACATTTCATTCTAGTATCCACTATGAAATGAATAATGTCTCAATTAGATCTCGAAATGAATCAACAGAACCTTCTTCATGATTAGGTCTAAATTCTTCGATGCGAAAAAGGACCACTCCTTTTCTATACCTATCTAAATCCAATTTCAATTTGGATTGATTGAGTTAAATTCAGAAAATTAGGGTTCATAAAGAACTTCGAATTAGATTATTGTATATACCACATTCAAATTAATGGCATTATTATTACTGATCGGTAAAATCCATATCTGTAAAAAGGGAAAGGGGAATTTTTGTTATGGTAAAAACTTCATTCATTTCGGTTATTTCTCAAAAAGAAAAGGAAGAAAACAGAGGGTCTGTTGAATTTCAAGTATTTAGTTTCACCACTAAGATAAGGAGACTTACTTCACATTTGGAATTGCACAAAAAAGACTATTCATCTCAGAGAGGTTTGAGAAAAATTTTGGGAAAACGTCAACGACTGCTGGCCTATTTGTCAAAAATAAATAGAGGACGATATAAAGAATTAATTGGTGAGTTAGATATTCGAGAGAGAAAAACTCGTTAATTTGAAGCGTGATACCATTCAAGTTTAGTCGTTTAAATTTTGATGAACTTCTTTTTACTTTCAGCAATGCATGGAAGAATGACTCAGAAAAAACTTATGATTGCACCAACTACAAGAAAAGACCTCATGATAGTCAATATGGGACCTCACCACCCATCAATGCATGGTGTTCTTCGACTGATCGTGACTCTCGATGGTGAAGATGTTATTGACTGTGAACCAATATTGGGTTATTTACATAGAGGGATGGAGAAAATTGCAGAAAATCGAACAATTATACAATATTTACCTTATGTAACGCGTTGGGATTATTTAGCTACTATGTTCACAGAAGCAATAACCGTAAATGGACCCGAACAGCTAGGAAATATTCAAGTACCTAAAAGGGCTAGCTATATCAGAGCTATTATGTTGGAGTTGAGTCGTATCGCTTCCCATTTGTTATGGCTTGGCCCTTTTATGGCAGATATTGGGGCACAGACCCCTTTCTTCTATATTTTTCGAGAACGAGAATTGATATATGACCTATTCGAAGCTGCTACCGGTATGCGCATGATGCATAATT